TTGAGTTATATCACCAGATCTTGATTTTTCATATATAAATGTAACTAATGTATCTCCTTCGTAAATGATTTCCCCATAATGTCCATGAACAGTTGCTCCTGGAGTAGCCAAATAAGGCTTAGCTGATCGTATTACCACAGAATCAACTTGAAGAATTAGAACTTGACCCGATTTTAAATGGGGTCCTTTTTTGGCTATACATACATTTTCACAAAGAAACTGCCCAAGACTAACGATTGTAGATGTCTCTTCACAATAATTGTAATGGAGAAAATACCAATTCAAATTTAATGGATTCAAAATGATGTTACTGCAGGAATAGGGATTATAAATTTTACCATTTTCATCCAGTAAATAATATTTAAGTATTTGAAAAATCTGTTTTAAATTATCAAGTTGGAAATAGTTAGTTACCAAGATCTGATTATGGGTTATTAAATGGGAAAATAAATCAAAATTAGAAATTGGAAAGCCTGTTCCTAAGGGGCCCAACAAATTCCTAATTGGAATTCGGGGGTCTTTTTTGATTAATTCTTTTAGAATATTGGGAGATTTTACATCGTTGAATGGGCCTATTCGAGAACAATTGGATGATGACAAAATTATCAAAGACTGAGATTCCTTATTTCGATTCAATAACGTATGAATAGTTCCTTGATTTGGATTAAGGGATTCTTGAATCCTTGCCTTGGAATAGGAATAAATGGAAGAAAATGGATTGACATTAGCGCGATCTGATCCATTCTCAGAGATCAATCCTGAACCCGATAGATCGTTCCTTTTTCCGGTATACGAAATAGGTGACTTTGCTAAGTCGATTCTTAGAAAATCTCTAATCAAACCATTTGTCCTTATTTCAACAAAGGAAGCACAGGCCTTTTCAATCTTTTTGTCTTGGTCCCAATTCAACACTAAACAAGTCCGAACTAATTGAATACTTGTGTCCCAAATTTCAAGAATTGGGTCGTAATAAAGGATATAATTGACAACTCGAAGTTGTAGATTATCACTTTCCTGCAAGAGATCCGGCGGGAAAAGTCTTCCTAAATTTATACCATCCGTTTTTTTATATGGGACTACGGGTTGAACCAAAACAAAATATTTTTTTTCATACCTGGAAAGTTTGATTCGTTGGATATATAGCCAATTTTTTAATTTTTTGTATTCTTTGGAATTTTGTTTTCCCCCTCCTGGTGGTATCAATCGGAATGCCTCATTTGTCTTTCCAGGAAAATGGATATCTCCAGAAAATATTATCAGTTTAATTTTTTCTGCTTTTTTCTTCACTCGGACCAATCCGCCTACCCGACTTCTTCTATTTAAAGTGATTTGTGTATCTACCCCAATAATACTATTGTGCCGTACCATTATGGAAGAAGATTCGGACAAAATGTGGACTTCCATGGGAATAAAAAAAAAGGGATTTACTTCCTTTTGGTATTTTGGCCAAAATACCTTGACTCCTCGATACTCAATCAAATCCTCTTCGTTGACGATTGAATTAAGTTCTCTGGTCTCATATTTAGTAAGTCCCGAGCTCTTTCTGATATAGCGAGGATCATCGAAATAAGCAAGAATACTATTTCTACGGAGAATACCATTTCTGGGGATTTCAATTGAGATACCTGAAGAAGGTATTAGTTGGTTCTCGCCTTCTTGAATTGATTCGAGTGGGATGATGACTCTATTTCTTCGCCTCTTTGCCAATAAATAAGAATTCCCCTCGAGAATGGCCGGATATCTAAGATTACAACGACCAATACATGTCATTCGATTAAGTTCTGAATAATCAGGAATCCTATCTCCTTTTTGATTTTTACCAGAAAAATACGAACTAAAAAATTTGTGTCTCACTTGATTATTAGTTACTGAGGGGTTAGAAATATATCTTCGCTTAACAGAAAGAGAATAAGCGTTCATTTGATCTTGATCCTTGTGGATCGAACAGGGGCCTAGACTGGATTTCCAGGGCTCCCCTAATAATATCCATAAATGACTTGTTTTTGGTAAGAGATGAATATTACCATATGTGAATTCGGGTGCATGGTACACATCGGTATTCCAATGCATTTCACCTTCTGAGTCAGAATAAATATGTTTTCGAACCTTCTCTTTCAAATTCAAAGTGGATGTTCTCGCGCGAATCTCAGCAATGATTTGTTCTGATTCTACATATTGATCGTTTTGAACTAAGAGAAAACTTTTGGGCGGAATACACACATTGTGTATAATATCTTCACTCTCAATAGTTACATACAAGTCTCTAGAACATAGAAAAGCAGGATGTCCATGACGTGTACGTGTCGGATGAACCAAATCCTCATTGAATTTTATTTTTCCATTAGAAGGGGCTCGCACGTGTTCTGCAGTGCCCCCTGTGAATACCCCGCCGGTATGAAAAGTTCTTAATGTTAATTGAGTGCCCGGTTCTCCAATCGATTGACCTGCAATAATACCTACAGCTTCTCCCAATTCGACCAGGTCATCATGAGCTGGACTCCGGCCATAACATAATTGACAAATCCAAGATGTACTCCTACAAGTAAAGGGGGTTCGAATAGAGATGGGTTGTACTCTAAAAGTTATGAATCTATTGACAAGCCCAACCCCAATATCTTGATTTCTAGTAGCAATGCATCGCGAACCTATATATATATGATCTGCTAATACACGCCCAATTAATGTTTGGATAAAAATCCTGTCCGCCATCATTCCATTTCGAGGACTTACAGAAATACCTCGGACGGTGCCACAATCTGTTCGACGTACAACAATGTGTTGAACTACTTCAACAAGTCTGCGCGTGAGATATCCTGCATCTGATGTTCGAATAGCGGTATCCACAACTCCTTTACGGGCTCCGTAGCAAGAAATAATATATTCTGTTAAAGAGAGTCCTTCACGTAAATTGCTTTGAATGGGTAAATCAATCATTTGTCCTTGGGGATCCGACATTAATCCTCTCATACCTACTAATTGATGTACCTGAGAGGCATTTCCTCTGGCTCCCGAAAAAGACATTATATGCACTGGATTAAAAGGATCGGTCATCCGAAAATTCGGATTCATTTCTTGTCGCAAATATTCACTTGTGGCATACCAGATCTCGATCGATTGACGTAATTTTTCTACCGCGTGTACATTCCCATAATGATGGTGTTTTTCCAAAATAAAACTTTGTTGTTCAGCGTCTTGAACTAGCCATCTTTTAGAAGGTATTGTTAAAAGATCATCAATTCCTAATGAAATGGATGCGGCGGTAGCTTGTCGGAAACCCAGAGTCTTTACTTGATCCAGGATATGTGATGTATATCCTATTCCATAGTGATCAATAAATCGACTAATAAGTCGTTTCATGGCAGTTCCGTCTATCACTTTATTGTGAAAGACCTGAGTGGGTCGTTCTGCCATCAGTACCTCCATATTGCGCTGAGTAGAATTTGACAATGGGTTTGAGTCAGTGATTGGAAAACTTCCTTTTATAGATCTTGATTCATGTAGAAATTCCGCAATTCTAGTCCTAGTTAACCCGGTGAGACTCGAATTCCCGCTGGTAGCATAGAATTACAACAGCCCTGCCAAAACCCTTGTATGGCTTCTTCTATTTCTCGATAAAGAGAAATATGACCAAGAGTGGTTCGAATATATATATAAAGAATTTCTTTTTTTATACTTCTTACTATTAGATAGTGTCCATAAATCTCATAATAGGTCCCCAAAGATTCATAGTGAATTTCGATGGGAGTTTCTCTTGCAGCAATAACGCGTTGATCTAGTCGCCACCGCAGCCACAAAGGACTACCTAAATTGATTCGTTTTTGCCGATAAGCTCCAATTGCATCATAGGCATTACAAAAAAAGGGTTCTTTTATTTTTGTATACTTATTATCTTCATTTTGATAGTTTCTGCGATTACATGGATTATACCTATTTACACAAATACCCCGACGATTTCCACTCGTTAAGACATAGAGTCCACTAAGCATATCTTGAGTTGGTGCAGAAATGGGATCTCCAATAGTTGGAGACAAAAGATTCATATGAGAAAACATAAGTAAACGTGCCTCTGCTTGAGCTTCCAAAGATAAAGGCACATGAACAGCCATTTGATCCCCGTCAAAGTCTGCATTGAAGCCCTTACAAACTAATGGATGTAAACAAATAGCACGCCCCTCCACTAAAATAGGGAGGAATGCCTGTATGCCTAATCTATGCAGAGTAGGCGCTCTATTCAACAATACAGGATGGTCATCCAGAATTTCCTGAAGTATTTCCCATACAATCGGTTTTTTTTTCCGAATTTGACTCTTAGCAACTCCGATGTTCGAAGCAATATTTTTTCTAATTAGGTCGCGAATTACAAATGCCTGGAAAAGTTCTATTGCTATTTCCCGAGGCAATCCACATCGATGTAATGAAAGTGAAGGGCCGACGACAATGACTGACCGTCCTGAATAATCGACCCGTTTACCAAGCAGAGTCTCGCGAACTCTTCCTTCTTTGCCTTCAATTACATCTGAAAGCGACTTGTAAACTCTATTATGATCATCCCTCATTGGTTGTCCACAAATTCCATTATCAAGAAGTGCATCCACGGCTTCTTGTAGCAATTTTTCCTGAGATATTATTAATTCTTCTGGCGTAGCTATACTTGTTGTTAATAGATCTGTAAGAGTATTATTCCGATAGATAATTCTTCTATAGATTTCATTAATATCCGAGGTCACTAGTTTATCCTCATCTATATGATAGATTGGTCTCAACTCAGGAGGAAGAACTGGTAATAGACACAAAACCATCCATTTTGGTTCTATATTTGTTCGAATAAAATGCTTAGCCAATTCCATGCGTCTAAGCAAAAAATCTTTTCTTCTTCCAACTTTCCGATCTTCCCATTCATTCCCTGTGGGTTCCTCTTCCTCCAATTCTTTCCATTCTACCAATGAAGAATCTATAATAATTCGTAAATCTAGATTGGCTAATTGTTGTCTGATAGAGCCTCCCCCGGTGGACATCTCTCGATTTCGAAATGTATCAAAGCTTCGGGTAGTAAAAAAAATGGGGATCCTGTATTTCCAGGGTTGGATTTCATATTCCAATAAACCCCGTAATCGTAAAAAAGTGGGTTTTTTATCTATGGGCCTAGCAAAATAAAAATTGGGATAGGATCTCCCCCCCCTCAAAATCGGACGTGAAAGTTTCCTTTCATCCGGCTCAAGTAGGTCAAATAAAGAAAAAGTAAAGAAGTTCTCGCTTTCAAATTATAGAAAACTCCAAAAAGATCTACTCCTTACTCAAGTTTCCAGTGAAGACCAAGCAAAACTTCATTGATTCCGTCTTCCTTAATTCTTTTTATTTAGATTTTATGAATTCTTTATTATTTATTCAATTCAATTATTCAATTATGACATAAAAGAAATGTGAAATTCTTGAGTAGTCTACTTCCCCTCGAATGATGAATTCCGTAATTCTTAATTAAAGAGAGTACCTTGGAATTCATAAGGAATTTACTTGTCTATGTACTGTTCCATTCGATCTTTTAGGTCCCGACTTCCCCTCGACGGTTAGGCAACGATGCCCTTAAAGTCTATATGCGATAGATAGACTCTTGTAACCATGACATCTTTTCTATTTGCTACTTGAACAGAATTTCTTTCTAAAAATAAAAAAAGGAACTGCTTAATTCCACAAAAGAAAAAGTTTTTTTTTACAAGGTATAACTATAAATTTTTATGAAATCGACCATAGATCAATTCCCTTTTTTGGGAGCGTCTCGAATACATCCCTAATTCTGAGCTTCATGTTACTCCTACCAAGAAACATGTCAGGTACAGGGCATCCCGATTGGATTAAATGGGATGACAGTTTCTCATTTCAAATCTGTAAAATCAGAATTTCGATCAAATCACACACCGCAGTATACTAGGTCTTCTAATTCGTTAAGAGGTTTATCTAAAAGATTCACAATATAACTAGGAAGACGTTTCAAATACCACACATGCATTACCGGGTATGCGAGTTTGATGTAGCCCATTTGATATCTTCGTATCCGAGAATCAACAAACTCGACCCCGCATTGTTCACAAAATTGCGGGTCTTCCTTTTCATCTCCGATTACTCGATAATTTCCACAAGCACAAATGCCACTTTTGATAGGTCCAAAAATTCTTTCACAAAATAATCCATCTTTTTCTGGTTTATTGGTTTTGTAATGAAAGGTATAAGGTTTTGTCACCTCTCCAACTATCTCGCCATTAGGCAGGATTTTTTTGGACCAAGTGCTTATTTGTTGAGGAGAAACTAATCCAATTCGGAGTTGTTGATGGGTATATCGATCGATCATAGAAGAAAACTTCTGCTTCATTTCGATTAAGCTTCCTTCCTATTAAGCTGGAAAGTCTTCTCAGATACAAGAAAATGATTCAGTTCCAGAGCTAAAGATCGTAGTTCTCGAACGAACAACCGAAAAGATTCTGGAGCATCCTCAGGAGTCGGTATTCTTCCTCCAAAGATTATAGTACCAAGTACTTCCTGGCGAGCTCTAATATGATCAGATTTATAAGTAAGCATCTCTTGTAAAATATAAGCAACGCCAAACCCCTCTAAAGCCCAAACCTCCATTTCTCCTACCCGTTGTCCGCCTTTCTTGGCCCTTCCTTTAAGGGGTTGTTGTGTAAGACGTGAATAACGCCCACTGGAACGCCCATGGATTTTATCATCAACTTGATGAATTAATTTCAAGATATAGGGCTTTCCTATTATAACAAGTTGTTCAAAAGGATCCCCCGTTCTTCCATCAAATATTCTGCTTTTTCCTGGAGACTCGGGTTCAAATATCCATGGATTCGCTGTTTGCTTACTGGCTTCATATAATTCAGAAAACACCAGTTTTCTCGAAGCTTCTTGTTCAAATCTCTCATCAAAGGGCGCTATTCGATAATGTCTGTCTAGCAAATCCCCCGCTAACCCGAGTGAAGATTCAAATATTTGTCCTACATTCATTCGTGAAGGTACTCCTAATGGGTTGAAGACCATATCAACAGGTCTTCCATCTTGCAAATAAGGCATATCTTGTCTAGGCAAAATTTTTGAAATGATACCCTTATTTCCATGTCTTCCAGCTACTTTATCGCCTACTTTGATTTCACGTTTCTGTAAAATATATACACGAATACTTTCTATTTTCTCTGTCTCATCTGTCTTAGAACTCTGGACCCATCTCACATCAATAACTCGACCCCTACCGCCTATAGGTAGTTTTAGACAAGTTTCTTTTGAAGTATATACCCGCATGCCAAGTATGGTTCGTAATAATCTATCTTCCGGAGCATACGATGATTCTTTCACCATTTGGGGTGTTAATTTACCTACTAAAATATCACCTGTTTCCACCCAAGATCCCAGCATTACAATTCCATTTTTATCTAAATTTCGGAGTAAATGGACTTCTAAATGCGGTATTTCATTAGTGACCCTTTCGGGGCCTTGGTTAATCTGAATTTCATATTTACGTATGTGAAAAGAAGTATAAATATCTTCATATACTAAGCGCTCGCTAATAAGTACTGCATCTTCAAAATTGTAACCTTCCCATGGCATATAAGCTACTAATACGTTTTTACCCAAAGCAAGTTCGCCACCAACTGTAGCAGCACCATAGGCTAAAATTTGTCCCTTTTTAATGCATTTACCCCGTGGAACCTGGGGTTTTTGATGCATACAAGTATTTTTGTTGGAACGTTGATACATAACTAATGGAATCCTTAGAGTATCCCCATTACCTGATAAAAGGATCTTTTCAGTATCGGTATAAAGAATCTTTCCCTCGTGTTCGGCTATAGCAAGAGCCCCTGAATCTAGAGCCGCCTGGCCTTCCAATCCAGTTCCAACAATGCACTTCTCGGACTGAGAAAGAGGGACTGCTTGACGTTGCATGTTAGAACTCATTAAAGCCCGATTCGCATCATTATGCTCGATAAAAGGAATGAGGGAAGCCCCAATAGAAAAATATTGGAAGGAAAAAATACTTCGAAGATGAACCTGTTCCCATGCAATAGTCAGGAATTCTTGACGATATCGAGCTGGAACAACTTGTTGTTCCTGAATACCTTGATTCAAGGCCAAAGAATTTCCTGCCGCTACCATATAGTATTCATCTCTACCCGGTGATAAATAAAGCATCCGCGCCCCTTTTGATCTCTCAGAAATTTTATAAAACGGACTTTCTAGAGACCCCCAACGACCGATTCTGGCATGAATTGCTAAGGATCCAATAAGTCCAACATTTATTCCTTCAGATGTGTCAATTGGGCAAATACGCCCATAGTGACTAGGATGAATATCTCGTATTGGAAAAGTAGCAGTTCGCGCAGTTAATCCCCCCGGGCCCAAATAACTCAATTTTCTTCCATGAACTATTTGTGTCAATGGATTAGTTCGATCCAAAACTTGAGATAATGGGTGTAAACGGAAAAAAACTTTATAAGTATCTGTTAATGGAGTTGAATTTACCAAGTTCTGAGGAGTTGGTGTCCAGTTATGCTTAAGTGCTGCATATATATTTCCTCGAGCCATATTTTCTAAACGAACCAAGGCCAATCCAAATTGCTCTTGTAAAAGATCTGCTACAGAACGAATACGTTTATTTTGCAAATGATTCATATCGTCAAGTGTACCCATTCCAAATTTTATTCGAATCAAACGATCCGCGGCTGCCAATATATCTCGTGGTAACAAAAATGTATTGTTCTGGGGTATATCAAGGTTTAGTCTCCGATTCATATTTCGTCGACCAATCCCTCCCAATTCACATCTTTGTTGAAAGAATTTTTTTTGTAAATCCTTAGATAAGGATTCAGAAAATACCGGATCGCCCTCTACACAAGCAAATTGTTGATAAAACTCCAAAATAGCATTTTCTTTTGACCCTATTTTTTTTTTATCATTCAGAAAAGACAAAAATAGTTCCGGATAGCAAACATTCTCTAGAATTTCTCTTATATTCAACCCCATAGCTGATAATAGAACTAGAATAGATAGTTTTTGTTGCCTACTCACACGAACCCAGATCCTTGCTTTTCTATCAATCTCTAATTCTAATCTTCCTCCCCAATCTGATATTATGGTCCCGGTATAGATTGAAATTCCGTTATCATTCAATTCTGACTGGTAATAAATACCGGGACTTTGCAATATTTGATTGATCACAATTCTATATATTCCATTTACTATAAAAGCTCCCAAAGAAGTCATTAGAGGGATCTTTCCTATCAAAATTGTTTGTTCTTGGATATACCTACGTCTATCGTTTTTCCAAATGAGTCTCGCGGATACATATAATTCAGAAGAATATGTGAGTGATTCATACACAGCATCTCTTTCCTTGATCAGGGGTTCTACCAATTTATATCTTTCCAAAAATAATTCAAAGTCAATTTCTTGATTTGTATCTTCTATTTTTGGAAACTTAGAAAGTTCTTCTGTCAAACCCTGATCAATGAACCTACAAAATCCTTCAAATTGTATCTGATTAAATCCAGGTATTGTGGACATTGCGTCTATCCCGGATTATTTTGAAATTGTCAGTTATTTATATTCATCCATATCGAATTCTCTCAAAAAAAAAAAAAGAAATACCATTTTGGCTGGCGCATTATCCATCAAATACTATCCTATAGATCTAGCAATGATGGAATTTCGATTCTATGAATCTTTGACTGGAATCTATGAGTGGAATTTATTTTATACTGAACTTAAATTTTCATTTTCAAGAGATGCAATTAAGAGATGCAACCGGAACGGAATTGATAAAACAGTCTTAGAAACGGAATTTTCCCACTTGGGCTTATTATGCTTTGGGATTTTTTTTATAATATAAAAACTGATTCAGTTTCTTATATTATAATGTATAACGGTTATTGATATTGATTGATTGATATTCTAATCTACTTGAATATTGAATCTACTTATACTTGAAGATTTAATACCAGAAAACTTTATGAATGTTGTATTAATGAACGCGGTAATCTATATCGGCGCGTTCTCGCCTCGTTTATTGCCCTCTTGTGCTGTCCTGTCGTGTCGTCAATTGACAGTATGACTTAGGGCTCAATATAATTTGAGCGACAAAAAAAAATCATATTTAGGTAAACCACCTTGAATCTACTGCAGAGTGGTAGATCTTGGATCCAAGGTATAACCCTTTGTGACTGAGAGATATAAAGACGAAAAAGACCAATGAAATCAAGTTTCAAGGTTGTATTTAATGGTAAAGTTTGATTCCCATTAAACCCCCGAATATTTTATGTGTCTCCTTTTGGTGGCTCTCAGCCTGAGTTATATTAAGTTATATTATATTATGATGGCCACAGGGCCGCCCCTATGGTCCAGTGGTTAAGACATCTCTCTTTCACGGAGAAAACGAGGGTTCAAGTCCCTCTGGGGGTATACAAGACTATAGGAGCGGGATTTCCTATCAAGTGATCTATATTTGTCAAGTCCTTCTATTAGTCTACTTAGTGGGACTTTCTATTTTATATCAAGTGATATATATTTGTAAAGTCTGCCTGGGAAACGAAAGGAAGTGGCTTATGGAACGTCTAAAATAAATTAGACGCTGGGTCGATGCCCGAGTGGTTAAAGGGGACGGACTGTAAATTCGTTGACAAGATGTCTACGCTGGTTCAAATCCAGCTCGGCCCAACAATTCGCCAATCTACTTGATAGAACCCTTAAGAAATACCTGACCTGATACAAGAGAATAAAAAAGAATCCAAATTTTCTGCAAGATCTCTTCTTATTTCCCTGGGATTGTAGTTCAATAGGCTAGAGCACCGCCCTGTCAAGGCGGACGTTGCGGGTTCGAGCCCCGTCAGTCCCGACGTATCTAATCCAATAAGTACATTAATTCGCCTCTCCATTTTCTGTCAAAGAAGGGACAGAGAGCAATTGAATTCCGAAGGGGTTTCCCCTCTTTTTTTCAGGATTCTATCGAAGAAAGAACAAACCCTAAACTAAAATGAAAAGAACTAAAATAGTGAAGTTGATAAAATATTCCATCTTTTCTCCCGCGACTAATATTTCTCATACTTCTTTTTCTTCCAAAGAAAATTGGATCATTAAAATTTAGAACCTAATTCCTCTCTTGTTCCACTTCGCTTGTATTGTTTGTTGGGGTTTTGTAGTTAATGGAAACGGACGGGTGGTTAGATGATACTTCAGTTGATGGTTCTACAAGGAAGACCTAAGGTAGGTTATAGAAAACAAAGAACATAAAAAAAAGGATAAATAAATGAATTTTTGATTGGTCCGGGAATCCAATCTTGGATTCGATATGGATAAAGGATCTTCGTATGTTATACTATTCAATTCTCGACGACGAATTAATTTAATAGCTCAGATATTTTTATTCATGATATTGATCTGATTCAAAATCATCGATAGTTAATAGTTAATGTATTCATTGAATTGACAGGCGAAAAATTTATCATCTCTATGGGATTAAATCCCGAGTTATTGTGAAATAAAAAAACGATGAGATTATGGAAGTAAATATTCTTGCATTTATTGCTACTGCACTGTTCATTTTAGTTCCTACTGCTTTTCTACTTATAATTTACGTAAAAACAGAAAGTCAAAATAATTAATTACTTTAAATGAAACTTGACTTCTGAATTATTCTCAATAGTTGAAGAAATCAAAAGAAAAGTATTCTATTTTTGCGTCTTAGATGAAATCCACGGGCTATAGTCGGCGGTATTCTATGAGATCCGAGAGTATGGTAAGTAAGAAATAAATTTCTTACTTACCATACTCTCTATTAGTGTTATAGTAGTATATAAAGTTATACTTGACTTTCTAATAAACTTGGTATACTATATTAGCTTCTATCTTCAATATATGTAGTTATTATTATTATTATCCATATATAGAATTGACGTAGGACCCAATTCTATTTCTTTGATCTATCTATTTATTCCGATTCCGATGAATCTCAAATAATTAGTCTTTATAGACTACATTTCTCCACTAGAATCCAATCCAATGGAATTTAGAAATGAAGATATTTTTATTTGAAAATTTTTCAATTTAAATAAAAAATGCGTTGCAGAACGATCTATAAAACAGTTTCATTCCTCAACTAAAGTAGGAGTGCTTCTAAAGTCCACTTCTTCCCCATACTACGAGTGAAAGGGAAAATGTAAAGACTACCATTAAAGCAGCCCAAGCGAGACTTACTATATCCATGTGAATTATGTCCCTTATCTCTATGATAGAATTATTCCATTATTGCTCACTAATAATAGTAGAATGAATGGTCCAGAGTCAAAAAAGGATTCTGGCAGAACACTATTGATGAACGAAAAAAAATCCATTTCAAAAATTCCTATATGATTTCTAATGATTTCTAATCGGGAAAGAATAAACACAAGTAAAATACACAATGACATTACAAAGGAATGTTAGTAATGGAATCCATTAATCAAATACGAGGGCCCCTTCTTTTTTTTTTTCGTGCCCTTGAAAGTCAAAATAGATCATAGATCAATTGCTAGATCATAGATCAATTGCTTTGCTATTCGTCTATATATATGTAGATTACAGTATAGAAAGCACTTTCCCCAACTAGTAGTTGAATTATCCCGGCTATACAATGTAATTCAAGACCCAATCAGTAGACATTACATTAGCAGTAGAAGAGAATCGGGAAGTCTTGCTTCGACCATTATTTCTAATTTTTCCATTAGAATCTTTCTTTGATTTGAATTTTAGATTCAAAGATTTCCAATCTTTTTTTTTTACAAAATTCCCAGAACAGAATAAAACAGCACAACAGAATAAGAAATTTCAATTCGTTTGTTGATGAGGCGGCACCCGGATTTGAACTGGGGAAAAAGGATTTGCAGTCCCCCGCCTTACCACTCGGCCATGCCGCCAAAACGATACACAATAGGAGAAAAAATTCCCCCCCCTTTTTTTACTAGACTTTAGTTTATTGTACTTGCATATTGCATCCATTTTTTAATCCTTTTTCTAAATTTAGAAAAATTAGAAAAGAAACCTTTTATTGCCCTTTTGATTGTATTTGATCTACGCCTTCGATTGATTGTATAGTATCTCAAAACACACAATGCCGAAAAACTTCCACGGACTTTTGAAAAAAAAAAAATGTGGATTTTTACTCAAAAAAGTCAAAATTTATGACAAAGGGGAACCATTAACTATTCCTTGACTAACAATTCGTGAATGATTCTGGGATTTGAATCTAAAATTTGGTTTGCCTGATGACATAAGAAAATACAAATTTATACATACTTAATTGATTGATTCTTTTGAATCAAAAATCCTTCTCAATTTCCATTATAACAAAAATTATAAGTATATGTAAACCCCAGAACGGAAATTGTTACACAGATACAAAATTTGCTATTTAGAGTCTGTTGCCTATAAATAAAGTGAATTCGTTGGAAGAAAAAAAGGGCCCGGCTGGGTATTGACCGGGCCAGGCCCAAAAGGCACTTCGAACAAAATAAAAGCAATAAGGTCTTCTTTATTTATCTTTCTATTTGGATCTTTCGAGCATCTAAATGGAATTGCTAATTATATAATAACGATAAAGAATGTGAAAGAAATACTTTCTTTAATCCTTACTTGATGTGTACTGTAACATAGTAATTATCTTTTTCGATTGGGAGAGATGGCTGAGTGGACGAAAGCGGCGGATTGCTAATCCGTTGTACGAGTTATTCGTACCGAGGGTTCGAATCCCTCTCTTTCCGTTTCCGTTGATGACTTTTTATTTTTTTCTTTAAAATTTTGCAAACCCCTTATTTATTTTTTTACTAGTTAAATGTGTGGAATAGCTAAAATAAAATCTTAAGAAAATTGTAAAATCAAGCAAGAAAAACAAAATTTTTATTTTATTCTTCACGTCCAGGATTACGTCCTGGATCATTGGATAGGAATCCAAAGATGAAGAGAGAAACAAAGAATATTACTACTGTGTAAACGAAAAGTTTGAGAGTAAGCATTGCACAACCTCCAAGATCATTTTTTGAAAAAGAAAAACGAGAAAAGATAATAGATCCTCCATTTTTATATCACATATCCTATTTTGACACCAAGAAATGAATTCTAAAAATAGAAAAAAAATGTTCAGAAATTCAAATGAAGTTGAAATTTGTAATAAGAGTCTTTGATTACCACAAATCACTTTCATACCCACAATTAGATATTGTAAGGGACCCTAATCTAATAGGGTATTTCGCCGGAAAAAGGATTAAAATTGGGAAATAGGACGAGCCTGATTTCTCGCGGCTATTCGAAATTTCAATGTTTGAATTGAAGGTTCATACTGTCAGACTTATTTGATCTTATCATCATAAATTGTTATAATTTTTCTCGAATAAATAATGATAATGAATTTTCTAGGATAGTGTTAAAATCTTATCGAAAACTTACAGCAGCTTGCCAAACAAAGGCTAAAAGAAAAAAGAACAGAGGTATGACTGGCATAACATCTACGATTGGATTCAAAAAAGCATAGGCTTCGGGCAATTTGGCGAAGAAAAGACTACTCGGATAAAGGGCAGAATTAAGACAGATCAAACTAAAGATATTAAGCATAACAGACATTTTTTTCGTCGAGATAATTGCATTTTGATTGAGTTATTGATATAAGGAAAAATGAAGAAAGTAGGGTAGACAAAAAAATCCTTCTTTTTCCGCTCAATCAAAAATCCTCCAATTCTCAAAGGAGAATAGAAGAAATCATACTTTCATACAATATCTTAATTGAATTATATGTAATGATCAATAAATCCAATTGAATTATTATAGATATAAACATTCCAAAATCCTAACACGAATCTATAATAGATTCTATAAAGAATAAAGATTTTCTCTAGATATTTGGACTGGAATTGACGAACACTTAATACCAATATTATTCTTTATTATTATTATAGTGTGCAATAAAAAAAGGAAATGGGGCGTAGCCAAGCGGTAAGGCAACGGGTTTTGGTCCCGCTATTCGGAGGTTCGAATCCTTCCGTCCCAGAGCATATCCATCCATTGTATCCTAATACTTCTTTTTTGTTCAACAAGGTTCTGTTTCAAGGTCTAATATTGGAATAGAATATTATTTCTCTTTTATTTTCTATTTTTTCACAACACAAACTGAACTAAATCGAGTTCAAAATCCTTTTGTGACCCAGATAAAGATAAGATGGGGCATAGAGCATAGTTGCAGAAAGATTACTTAACCTCAGGTTAAACAAAATATGAAAAGAAAATACATATAAAACGAGGAAGTGCTTAGCCTATAGGTATGTATTGTTATCCTATTTCAGTGACAATAGTCTTTTTATTTTTGTGAAAAAGAAATTGCATCCCTAAAATAGTAAAATTGAAATATTTAACAATGAGATTTCTTTTTTTTGTTCAATGTATTTAGCTTATTTAGTTTATTTACTTTACATCATTTCATTGACAATTCTATTCGAAAAAAAGCAAAGATTTCTCTTTCTTATTCTTATGATGATGATAAGAAAATAAAAAAGGGAGTCTTTACTATAAAACTTTACTCAAATAATGATGTAGATAGAAAGTAGGAAACTTTTTCAAATATCAAGTATCAAGATTTCTAATTTGGAATCATTCCTTATAGGTTCCATCTTTGGGAAGTTGAAAATGGGTCAGTCTATCTTATTGAGTCACTTCAAGAAGCAGAGTCAAATAGAATTTCCTTATTCGTGTGATGCTAGTTATGTTATTTCTATATTTTATTTTGATTTGATTTCTGTCTATTTCTCTTAGATAGATATTAGATATTTTTTTGCGAGATATATTTATAGAAAATTAGAAAAATGTTCATAAAAATAAAAATGTTCCATTCATACAAAAAAAGCCGAGGTCTTGCTAATTTTTCTGAAGAAAAATATTTATTATATTCTCTATAAAAATAAATTATTATCTATGTAGAAAATAAGAAATATAAATGACTTTGTCTCTGTACTGATTGAACCAATGACTATTCATGATTCCATAATTGAATCAATTCCATACTGATTCCAAATTCGAGGAATGTTATGGTAAAACTTCGTTTAAAACGATGTGGTAGAAAGCAACGTGCGACTTGAAGGACACGATCCCGTGTGGATTCTTATCCACCATTTTATATTAGGAATGAAGGTGCTCTTGGCTCGACGTCATTTGTTCTATTCTACTATAACTCTTCTTTTTTTTATTGGGTTATAATGTAAATAGTTCATGATGGAGCTCGAGTAGAAAGTATTGATTAATTTCTCAGGGGCAACGATCTAGGGTTAATGCCAATTAATAAATTGGAACAACTTCGTAAGTATATCTTCTATAATTAATATAGATAATAGAAATCAAAAGGATCCGATTCGAGCAAAATTGAAAAAAAAAATTGTTGGAACGGCTAAACCTTTTTCAATCCACAGTGTATCACGCACGAATCAACCGTTGGTATGATTCTTTGATAGAAAGAAATCACAAAAGGGGTATGTTGCTACCATTTTGAAAGGATTAAGAAGCACCGAAGTAATGTCTAAACCCAATGATTTAAAACAAAGATAAAGGATCCCAGAACAAGGAAACACCACTTTAATTGTCTCACGGATCCGAATAAAGAATCCAAATCTATTTTAAACGAGACAAAAAGGGTGGGTTAAAGACCACTCAATAAAAAAAATAGATTCAAAATTAAAGAAAAATCTTTCAAATTTTTGAATTATTGAACTTGAGTTATGAGTACAAATGATTTTTTTTTCAGGAAGGAAGCAAAATAAAAAAGACTATACTATGACTATGAGTTTAATTATAGAATAATTTATTTTATATGGATTCCTTTCCTATTTATTATAATTTTATCCATAGACAAAACTTCGAATCATTTTTTCTCGAGCCGTACGAGGATAAAACTTCCTATACGGTTCTAGGGGGGGTTCTTTTTCATCTACATCTATCCCGATGAGCCGTCTATCGAATCGTTGCAATTGATGTTCGATCCCGAAGAGAAGGAAGAGATCTTCGGAAAGTGGGTTTTTATGATCCGATCAAGAATCAAACTTATTTAAACGTTCCCGCAATTCTCTATTTCCTTGAAAAAGGTGCTCAGCCTACAGAAACTGTTCAGGATATTTTAAAAAAGGCAGAGGTTTTTAAGGAACTTGGCTCTAATCAAAACAAATTCAATTATCAATTAAATTAAGGAAATAAAAACTAAGGGTAGGATAGTGATTTCTATATCATTTTGGATATCTTTTCTATACTTTGTTTTTTTATTTCCTTCTTTTCTTGCTCTATTCGTATCTATTTATCATATCATTGATAATTGATAATAATAATTTTCTAAGGAAAACCTTATTTGATTTATCCTCACAAAATAGCAAATTCCTGCAATTGGGCGGTTTTCATTCGAACTCTAATACCAAGTAAGAAACAAGGACTCGAAGTTATTCTATATAGATTCACT